CGAGGGTGTCTTTAGAGTATACCGAATCAGTATAGCTATTCTTCTTCTGAGACAGCAAGGCAATTCATTAAATTGAATAGTGAAAGGAAGTACTAGAGAATTTCTTCTTTTTTCTTTCTGATGGACATAAGTATGCAATATTTAATAGACATTTTGAATAGAAAATTCCTCAAATCGTATAGAATTTTTCTCCATTATTGTCTTCAGACTAGGAATTTCATCGAGTAAAGTCGAAATTCGAGAAGTTAATAGAATTCATGAAAAAATGATAGTAAGAAAGATTAGTATATTCCCACAATTCAATTCGACGCGAAATCTAGAATTTCGCTTTTTCTGGGGTTGGCTTTTGTTAAATCAAATCGTTTTTTTTTTCATTTAATTGATTACTTGTTTAGCAACAAGTAAGAGCAACAAGTCAAAAAGAGTCCTTATGAAATGAAAGAAAACAAAGAAAAAAAGGAATTTGATTCTAATAACTAATTTCAGGCTACACACCGTTCTTGACCTAACGACAAGAATCAGGTAAAAATATGGAAAAAACTATCAAAATAAAAAGAATAGGAATTACGAATCTTATAATTCAGTTGGACCAAAAAAAGATTTTGGTTTTTTTGAGTAATCATGTCATTTTTTATTCTCATTCATATAAGATTTCGAATGAGTTTCAATTAAACTAAAAAATGGATAACTCTTAAAAGAATTGATGCGAAATTACGGAATTTGTAGAAGATCCGGCTACTAACGTTGATTTCTTTTTTTACCTTTGTCACTTTTTCTTTCTTAGTGACATGGATACTGTAATAATTGATGAATTGAATCAAAAACTTTCAATTGAAAGTTTTTCTTATTTTTATCCTATCCTATCTTTCAAAATTGAAACTTAGGCAAGTACTTTAATAAAAATAAACATCCATGTAAAAAAAAAGATTTCATTTAGCTCCTTCATGTCTACGCTAACTAGTTATTTCGGTTTTCTATTAGCAGTTTTAACTATAACTTCAGCTCTATTTATTGGTCTCAACAAGATACGACTTATTTGAAATGAATTGAATGAGTAATTAATAAAAAGACCTCTTTGGTGGGATTCCATATACTTTCTAGTTTCTTATAGTTTCTTATCACGGTAATTAAAAATGTTTGGTCATTGAAATTAACAGAGAATTGGGATTAATATTTAAAGATAGATATTAACTCTCTTTTTTTTAACAAATTGAAATGATTGAAGTTTTTCTATTTGGAATCGTCCTAGGTCTGATTCCTATTACTTTGGCTGGATTATTCGTAACTGCATATCTACAATACAGACGAGGTGATCAGTTAGATCTTTGATTCATTAACAGATGCTTTTTCTTTTCATTGACCTGTTCTTTTCTTTAATATAACGGCAGGAAATCGAATTTCGATTAGATTACTCTTTAAGTTAGTGAAGTTATTTCACAACCTAGCAAAAAAAGTGGACTCACGCTCTGTAGGATTTGAACCTACGACATCAGGTTTTGGAGACCTACGTTCTGCCGAACTGAACTAAGAGCGCTTTCTAATCTCAAGAAAGAAAACTCTAAAGAAAGGGATTCTCTTTCTAACCCAATACTGCATAGAACATGCCTATATGATCATAGTAGTCTAAAATCACGGATTACCTCTATCCAATTTTGATTGACTTCTTCCTTACTTCTCAGAGGAAAAGTAATAGGTAGGGATGACAGGATTTGAACCTGTGACATTTTGTACCCAAAACAAACGCGCTACCAAGCTGCGCTACATCCCTTAAAATTGGTTTACAGTCTTATTGTAAAAAATCCTTGTCTTGGTTGCCATATCTTTATTTGTCCTATTAATAGACATCTTGCCTTTTTTGTCATATAAGATAGAATAAAAATCAAGTTTGTCTACATATGAAAAAAAAAAGGCTTCCCTTTTGAGAAAAAAAGTTCTTTAGCCCCGTGGTGGACAGTTTCATTTTACTTAGACGTTTCATCTACAACTAAGAGTGGTCTTTAACTACATATTTAACTAATATGCATCTGATCATATATCTATTATATTACCCTTATTTCAATCAAGAAGGAGGATTTTTAATGCGAGATCTAAAAACATATCTATCTGTGGCACCGGTACTAAGTACTCTATGGTTTGGGTCTTTAGCAAGTCTATTGATAGAAATCAATCGATTTTTCCCAGATGCGTTGACATTCCCCTTTTTTTCATTCTAGCTATTGACATAGGAAGGGGGTAATGAAGATTCCAGATAGAATCAACTATCTGTGACTAATCTTCTTCTCCCCCTTTTTCTCTTTACCTTACTTTTGTTTTTTTTAGAATCGAATAGGGCGAAATAAGAAAAAAAGATTCAACCTCAGAAGAATTTTGGTTTAGGATCCATTTTCCTTTCACTCACTTAAAAAAAAGAGTGAGAACAAAATGATAATGATCGTCTAGGACAAGAGTCTCGTACAAGTAAATGTGTACTGTGATCAGAAATATAGTTAGAAAGTTTTGGATTCTATTATGTATTCTATTTACTTTATTGCAACAAAATAAAATGTTGTTAATTTTCGTTCGCGTTAGTCATTTCTATTTTTTTTTTCTTTTCTTTGTTTTGGGTCGAAAATGGAAGAGTTGTTTGAATCAAAAATACACAGGAGGTTCATGGCCAAGGGTAAAAAAGTTCGAGTAAGAATTATTTTGGAATGTTCCTCTTGTGTCCGAAATAATGTTAATAAGAAATCAAGGGGCATTTCCAGATATATTACTCAAAAGAATCGACAAAATACTCCTAGTGAATTGGAATTGAGAAAATTCTGTCCCTATTGTTATAAACATACAATTCATGGAGAGATAAAGAAATAGATCGAACCCATCGTCTGTGTATCATCTTTCAAGAGAAGAGGTCAAAAAAGAACATAGACTATCTATTAAATAGTAAGAAAAATACTACCAACGAGTTTTCTTATATAATAAAGAATAGAAGAAAATTAGATAGAAATAATAAAAGAAAATTAGGTCGAATTTTCTTAATATAGTCTATTCCAGAGAGAAATAAGTAGAAATAATAGATTCAGGAAAAAAGATTCCTCGAAAGATTCTTCTATTTTTCTATATAGAATATCTATCTATTTAATATAGAATAGAAATGAAAAAAAAAAATAACAAACCAAATCCTATTTCTTAAATTTCTTAATTTGAATTCATTTTGATTGGATCAAAATAGGATATTGGATACCTAATAAAAGGAAAAAACTAAACAAAACATGGATAAAGCCAAGCAACCCTTTCGTAATGAAGCCAAGCGACCCTTTCGTAATGAAGCCAAGCGACCCTTTCGTAATAAAGCCAAGCGATCTTTTCGTACGTCTTTGCCACCGATCCAATCAGGGGATAAAATTGATTATAGCAACGTGCGTTTAATTAGTCGATTTCTTAGTCGACAAGGAAAAATATTACCTAGGAAAGTAACTAAATTGACCTTGAAAAAACAACGATTCATTAATAGTGCTATAAAACAAGCTCGCATTTTATCTTCCTTACCTTTTCTTAATAAGACTGAAAAACCTTTTAAAAAACCCGGTTCGTTCGCTAGACCTAGAGGTTATAGACCTAGAACTAATGGGTATAGAAGAAAAGAGTTTCAACTAAAGAAAAGAGTTGAAACTAAATAAAAATTGAAACTCAAAGACAGATTGATGTTTTCTTCCAAATTTTGTTTCTGACAACACGAGAATCGGGATTTTATTCTCGGATTTTGGAAGACAATTTTTTTGCCGGATTCACTCCTTTTTATTACTTGAAATTGAAAATTCAATTTTCACGGTATTTTATGAGACTAATTTCACTTCTATCTTCCCGGAGTTCAAGTTCATTCTCCGGGGAACTTTGTTTAAATCATTTGAGGGGAATTCTTACAAGTTTCATGATCTCATTGGAAATCATAGAAAAACAATTCCTATTAAATATAGTGATTTGTGCAAGTATTTTACGATTCAGAATCAACCGATTCTTGTACAACTCGTGTATATATTGACTATAGTTATAGTATAAGTTATAGTATACAAAAATCTCTCGAATTGCTGCATTTATACGAGTGATCCACAAACGGCGAAAATCTCTTTTTTGCCTCTTTCGATCCCGATGGGCCGAAACCAAAGATCTTCTTTTCTGTTGAACCATAGCTCGACTAAGTCTTGAATGAGCCCCTCGAAAGTTTGATGCAAATGAACCCATTTTTGTTCTTCGTCTCTGAGCTATATATCCTCGTCTAACTCTGGTCATTGAATAAATGAGACTTTGCTGAATAACTCATTCATTTTCTTTTTTTGAGTTATTCCTTTCTCCCAGCCTGCTAGATTAATAAGAAAATGTTTCCATTTCCAATGTATAAAATAAAAATTCCAATGGCTTTTGCTACTATAACCTTCCCGACCACGATTTTTTTCTAGGCATTTTTGCTTGAAAAAAAAAAATTGTATTGATACTAGGTAAACAAAAAAGTAGTAAATATAGATCAATCAATCTAAAAAAATAGTGGGTTCCTTCGTTTCTATGGTTATTTATTAAACGGTGAGGCCCCCTCTATACACCGGAGCCTTTTACTTTAGTTAGTGATTTAGTCAATGTTATTGTTAACTTGTACAGTTCAACTTCGTTAGCTCTACCCATGAATTATACAATAAGAGGTCTTTCACAATGAGATCCACCTATACAGTAACGGTATTTCATTTTGAAGGTTAGCGAGCTCGCTGACCCTCTTAGTCCGTTTTGTGAGCAGCTTCTTTTTGCTTTTCAAATAGAGCTTCTCCCGCTTAATGGAGAAGATTTTCTACCAATGGGAAATTGCTTCGTTCTGATCTTAAATCGAGCGGATTACACGAATAGAAACCATAAAATTAATACACAATTGATGGATATAAGAGATCTTTTGTGTTTGAGATAGTGGCTAGAGTTCTTTCATTTTATCCTATTCATTGGTACTGATTATTGATACTAGAAAAATTGTTTCTTTTTTTGTTCCAGCTATAATCTGAACGAGTCGCACATACACCCTAGTACATGTTCCTCGTCGTTGAGGACATCCCCCAAGAGCGGGGGATTTCGTGACATTTTTGATTGGCTTTCTTGTCTTTCTGATAAGTTGTTTAACAGTTGGCATACGGAATCTTTCTATTTATATAATGGACTGGTTTCGATCAATCCTAACCAGATTGATTATGAATTCTTATACCTTATACAAAGTAATAGAATATTTAACCCAGTACCAGTAAGAAGGTGACAAGAGACAATCTCAAATCGTCGATTTTTTGATTTTGGTTTTTTTACCTTCCTGAACCTCCTATGCCGGTTCCATTTCCGCTCCGCCGTCGCCTCCGCCGCTGTCTAGGGGCTCGTCATCGGCGTAGTTACGTAGTCGTTCTTCTTCTCGTTCTTGCTCCTCCCGAAGCTCCCGAAGCTTGTTCATTCGTTCTATCTCATCCACCGAAGGCCGATATTGATTTATTGTGTCGTCTACGATTTGACACATGGATTGTTTAGTCCCGATATCATCAACAAGCTCATGTATTACGACCGCCATGTCTGCTGTCAGAAGCGCTTCTTCGTCCATTAGCTCTCCTATCTCCTCCATGGTCTTACCTGTCCAAGATGCTAGACCATCCTGGACGTAGTACTCCAGCTGCTTCATAGTTTTTAGATGAACACTCAGATCCTCCATACTCATCCATCGATTGTTGTAATCGTACTGGGCCACCTTGGGCTCTTTCATGTGGAGGCGACGAAGCAGCATAAACGAATTAGGATATATAGTGCGGCCGCCCATTAGTCCTGCGATAACGACCAGCGCTGCCATTGACAAAGCAAATCCCATGCATGATGTATATATTGGTGTCCGCACGTATTTCATTACGGCAACTATACCTAATGCAGCTGATGCGTGTCCACCATAAGAATCTATAACCAAATGAACAGGGGCTTCATAATCCTCATTGCAAGCAAGATATAGCATAGTACTCTGAAGCTTCGACGCGCTACAGGAGGTTATATCCCGGGCCAACACAAGGAGTCTATAACGTTTAATCATTTTTCGTAGGTTAGACCAGCCTCCAAACTTCCAAGCGGGGTCGTCCGGTTTTAGTTGTGGTATGTTCACGTAATACGGTATTTGTACCTTTTCACGTTCACGATTTCGAGATCGACGTCGACGACGAATAGTCATAGTAGAAAAAAAAATAATTTTAATAAGAATAATGAAAGAAAATAGGTTCTCTTGATCTGAAAATGTTAAAACGGGTCCTAATATCAAACGTTATCTTATCATAGTCGCTGCCTTGCATAGAAAAAAAGTTCATAAAGGAAAAATGATTACAAATATTTGGTTTCCACTGATGAACAGATCGGGGCGCATTCACCCATAGAAAATGGTATGAACCCCCATTGCGTATTGGTCCTTATTGGGTCTAGAATAGATCTGCTTCTCTTTGTTCGTACTAATTGTTCCATTAGTACCAATAGACCCTGCTCCGAGATAATATACTGAACAAAGGGCCATTACTTCGTCACAGTCTTTTCCAATGCAAGAAAGTTCCATAGTGTCTATTTTGATTTAATAAAGGGGTATTTCATGGGTTTGCCTTGGTATCGTGTTCATACTGTCGTATTGAATGATCCCGGTCGGTTGATTTCTGTCCACATAATGCACACAGCTCTGGTTGCTGGTTGGGAGAGATGGCTGAGTGGACGAAGGCGACGGATTGCTAATTCGTTGTACAGTTGTACCGAGGGTTCGAATCCCTCTCTTTCCGTTTTTCTTCAGGGCTTTCGATTGGATTTGATTCATTTTTTGAATTTCTCTCCAGTGCTTTTTCGAGTTAAAGCTATAGATAAAAATCCTACGACAACTTATCAAGACAAGAAAACCCCTTTATTCTTCTATTCTTCACGTCCAGGATTACGTACGGGGTCATTAGATAGGAATCCGAAGATGAAGAGAGAAACAAAGAATATCACTACTGTGTAAACGAAGAGTTTGAGAGTAATCATTACACAATCCCCAAGATTTTTGTTTGGAAAAAAGAGAATAGGTTCTCCATTTTTATACCATATATCTTATTTTGACACCTAGCAATGAAGTGCTTTCTAGAAAAAAAAAATTCTTAGGCCTTTCTTTCTAGAAAGCACTTTGTATAGCAAAAAATTGATTGAATTGGTCGTTATACTCTAACACTTATTTGAGCTTTTTCTAGAAACAGAAACGGTTGCCCAAAAACATGCCTAGAAAAATGCACAACGGCATCGTTGGGATACTCCTGAGTATTGCCTCCAAGTACTTGTCGTACTTTTTTGGAACTTTCTTTCGCAAGTACTTCCTCAAAGGTTTCACCCAGCAATATTTAATAGGCTCAGAGAGTGCATAATAGACAGCACACAGATAAACAAAAGCGAAGATATTAGAAGATGCTACGCCATACATTTGTGATAAATGTAGGACTACAAGGTTACGCATGGCATTTTTAAAATCACTCATTATCACTAAGTAATTGTAAAAATCCCAAAACAGTCTTGCCAACATAAAAACCCCTTTTTTTTAATAGAAATAAATAAAATCAAATCCTAGATGTGATCATAGGGGCTACCGCGAGAGAGAATTTCTCAACTTAGCTAGCCCTACCGAACCTCTGACCGCACTCTAGATTTCTAGAGACTATTGAATAGTCTCTAGATCTAGTCAGAAGAAATCAATCTCCCTTTTACCATTACCTTTTTACGAAATAAAAAATTTCCAAAGATAGGTTCTCCAGCAAAAAATGCTTAGAAAAATCAAGAGCGGCAGAAGGGGTATCAAATTGACGAGCCTCTCTAAGTACTTGTCGTAGGCTTCCGGCTTTGTGAGAATTAAATAATCTCTAAGTGGTTCGATTAAATAGGAAATCGGAAGACTCGATGCCAGCAGGATAAAACAGAATATAACGAAGGCACGTGAATCAATGAAAGAAGCCCTATATAAATCAAAAAGAAAGTTGACTAGATTCAATAATTGTTCCATAAAAGAAAAGCTCCATGTTTTGTTGAAAATCAGTTCGACTATTTCCTTCAAATTTTTGCAAGATTCATTTGACAGAAAACTGATTTGCTTTCTTTTTAAGAAAGAAAACTAAAACTCCTTTAACTGAGAAAAGGTTTTTGAGACTCAGTTCTTATATGATGTAAGATGCAACAAGTTTTTCTTAAACTCGTATCGTGATGAAATTAGTCAACGTCCTAAAACAGGGGACTCGATCCCCTTTCTTTTTTCTCCTTCTTTTTTTTTTTGTTACCAATGACCTTTGCAGATCCTTGTTCTTCTCTAATTGTATAGAGATTTATTCTAGCTTATCAACACCTTTTTAATCACAAAAATCGTCAAATAGACAAAGAATGGCAGCATAGGAATGAAGTCAATTACATGGACCAAAAATTTTGCATAAAATTTTGGAAACATGCGAATCAAATGCTTCTTGACTGATTCCAATACAAATTCTAACGGAAGGCCGAAGACGAGAAGACTTGCGGAAATAAAGTGGAATGAATGGACATAGCTGAAAGATCGACGATAGACGTAGACATAAAATTCTAGTAATTCTTTGAGCCGGTTCCAAAACAGCAACAGCTTCGGCAACATAGAGCCTCCTTATCCTTAAGAAAAATAAAAAAATGGTTGGTGATACAAATTTCCAAGATAGTGATACGAATTTCCAAGATAATGAAGATAGAAGATAAGGGTCTACCGCGGTGAAAGAGAACAATCCTTTTTCTGATTAAAATTTGAGTCTTCACCTCCGGTCACGCGAAATCGATTTTTCACTAAATCCGCCTTCCTTAATAGACCGATCACTGTTTTAGTCGCTTTGGCGCCCTTTCCTAGGAAATACCGAATCGCCGGAACATTCAGCAAAGTCTGATTACAGGCCGGATCGTGCCACCCGAGCTTTTTGAGAGCTCGGCCCTCTCTTCGAGATCGAGCATCAATAGCAACAATTTGATAAAAGGGTCGTTGCTTGCGACCACACCGTGTCAATCTAATCTTCACCATTTCATCCTTGGAATTTGACTTCGGTTCTTTAATTAATAACCAGTGAATAACCATTGGAGTGCTGAGTTACATACCTTATAGCTTCCCTATGGCTCCCGGGGACAAAGCGAATTTAAAATGCCTGAAATTCGCCTGGAGCCTGCAGTTCGCTCCACTCAAGAAAATGCAATGCATTTTTATGAATGAAGATAGCAATCCCACCTAACGTCAATACCACGGGCCTCTTTTCCATTCTCATTCAATCACGACGGGTGAAGCAAGTCTAAATAGAAAAACTCACAGTAGATTTTTGATGTAGTGACAAGTTTTTTATTTCCTTGACTTTGGTGGATGTCTAAGCTAAATTTTTAAATAGAAATATGCGCGTAGCTGCTAAGAGTTCAGGATTCAAATCCCGGACAAACCATCATCATTCTTTTTCTTGTTCACGGGTTCCTAACTCAATGGTAGAGTACTCGGCTTTTAACCGAAGAGTTCCGGGTTCGAGCCCCGGGTAACCCATCATCATTCTTTTTTCGTGGATTGTTACCTCAATGGTCGAGTACTCAGCTTTTCTTTTAAATGAAGCTCAGGTCTTTTATACCTTTTTTGTCTTTTCTTTTCCTTGTCTCGCTTTCTTCCAAAAATGCAAAGAGGTAGCGGCACATCTATTAGATGTGCCGGGACTGACGGGTTTCGAACCCGCAACTTCCGCCTTGACAGGGCGGTGCTCTGACCAATTGAACTACAATCCCACCAAAATGAAGTCTACTGCATTCAGTATCGCAATTAAACCCTTTCTATTTTTGTTGTAATCGAGACACGAGTGAGATATTTATATCTATATGATATCCACTTTAGTGAGAACAATTTCCTAGTCATCTTTTCGCTATTTCCAACCCGCTTGCCCTTGGAAAACTAAAATCTCCAAAAAATCTTTTTTTCCTTTACTTAGCCTTTCGA